GGCGGAAGTAGACCGATTTTTTATCACCCTTCACTTCGAATTAGCAAAAGCAATGTCTCCTTGCATAATATGGATTCCAGACATTCATGATCTGGATATGAATGAGTCGAAGGACTTATCCCTCGGTCTATTAGTGAACTATCTCTCCAGGGATTGTGAAAGATGTTCTACTAGAAATATTCTTGTTATTGCTTCGACTCATATTCCCCAAAAAGTGGATCCCGCTCTAATAGCCCCGAATCAATTCAATACATGTATTAAGATACGAAGGCTTCTTATTCCACAACAACGAAAGCGCTTTTTAACTCTTTCATATACTAGGGGATTTCACTTGGAAAAGAAAATGTTCCATACTAATCGATTCGGGTCCACAGCCATGGGTTCCAATGCACGAGATCTTGTAGCACTTGCCAATGAGGCCCTATCAATTAGTATTACACAGAAGAAATCAATTCTAGACACTAATACAATTAGATCCGCTCTTCATAGACAAACTTGGGATTTGCGAGCCCATGTAATACCGGTTCAGGATCACGGGATCCTTTTCTATCAGATAGGAAGGGCTGTTGCACAAAAAGTACTTCTAGGAAATTGCCTCCTAGATCCTATATCTATCTATATAAAGAAGCAATTGTGTGAAGAAGGGGATCCTTATTTGTACAAATGGTACTTCGAACTTGGAACGAGCATGAAGAAATTAACGATACTTCTTTATCTTTTGAGTTGTTCTGCCGGATCGGTCGCTCAAGACCTTTGGTCTCTACCCGGACCCGATGAAAAAAATAGGATCACTTCTTATCGGTTCGTTGAGAATGATTCTGATCTAGTTCATGGCCTAGTAGAAATAGAAGGCGCTCTGATGGCATCCTCGCGGACAGAAAGAGATTGCAGTCGGTTTGATAATGATCGAGTGAAATTCCTTCTTCGGCCCGAACCAAGGAATCCCTTATATATGATGCAAAATGGATCTTGTTCTATCGTTGATCAGAAATTTCTCTATCAAAAATACGAATCGGAGTTTGAAGAAGGGGAAATAGAGGAGGGTTTCTTCGATCACATAGACTGGGCTCCTAGAATATGGCGCCCTTGGGAATTTCTATTTGATTGTATCGAAAGGCCCAATGAATTGGGATTTCCCTATTGGGCCGGTCGGGGGATCCTTTATGATGAAAAGGATGAGCTTCAAGAGGAGGATGAGCTTCAAGAGGAGGATGAGCGTCAAGAGGAGGATGAGCGTCAAGAGGAGGATTCGGAGTTCTTGCAGAGTGGAACCATGCAGTACCCGCCACGAGCTAGATTTTCCAAAGAACAAGGCTTTTTTCGAATAAGCCAATTCATTTGGGACCCCCCGGATCCACTCTTTTCCCTATTCAAAGATGAGCCCTTTGTCTCTGTCTTTTCACATCGAGAATTCTTTGCAGATGAAGATGAAGAGATGTTAAAGGGGCTTCTTATTCTTACTGCCAAAATGGATCCTCTTCCATCTCTATCTAAACGCTGGTTTCTCAAGAATAGGAAAAAAAAGCACTTCGAATTCTTGATTTATCGCCAGAGATGGCTTAGAACCAATAGTTCATTATCTAATGGATTTTCCCGTTCTAATATTCGATCCGAGAGTTATCAGTATTTATCAAATCTGTTCCTATCTCACGGAAGGCTATTGGATCAAATGGCAAAGACATTGTTGAGAAAAAGATGGCTTTTCTCGGATGAAATGAAAATTGGATTCATGTAACAGGAGAAGGGTTTCCCATTACTTAGCCGGAAAGATATGTGGTCATGAGGATTAAGTGGAACGGAATTGACTGGGTGGTAGAGTCGCGGAAACACCTCTTTCTTCCATGGAGCTAAGCTCCATGGAAGAATATGCTACTGCTGAAACATGGAAGAATTGAAATCTTAGATCAAAACACTATGTATGGACGGTATGAACTGCCTAAACAAGAATTCTTGAACAGCGAACAACCAGAGCTATTACTCACTACATCAAAAAATTTCCATTAATGAAAGATGTAAATCCATTGGAAAATCAAAAATACGCATGTCGGATGAAATGGTTTTTGCTATCTGCTCCAATAACGAATCATTGGTTTAACTGAATAACTAAATAAAATAGATAGACCTTTCTCTTCGTCTCAGGTCGATGGATCTTCCCGATTGGAAGATCCCCTATATGGATAATAGACATTCCAGTTGACCGAGCCTAATTCTAATTGTTTTTGGTTCGAAGCAAAGATATCCACGGGGCGGTTCGCCCTATTCACGACCGAGAAGTACTGGATTCTCTTTCGGATAGGTCCTGAAAGGAGAAGGAAAGCTGGAATGCTACCAGGCGTCTATTATTGAATTTACCCGACCCGATAGTACCCATTTTGGGAACGTCTAGCGCCAAAGTCACTGAATGGGTAGTCGCCAATCCCTAAAACGGACTATGTAATGCACTTTATCTGCTGGGTTACGGGGGGCATTTTACCAGAGGTTTAGATTGTATCAATCCACC